GCAACTTTAGCTGCGGCTTATATAGGGGAATCCATGGAGGGGCATCATTGACTAATTTTCGAAATAGTTTTTAGAGAATCGCCTTGGTGAACATAAATATAAACATACCTAGACAAAGGGGTCTATACGATCTCGAGGACTAGTAAAAAAGATTACGATATTCGAGAATTGTAAAAAAAAAGGAAAGAGATCTAAAAGATCTTTTTCCTAAACTTCATTTTACCAATTTAGCCCCCCGTCCAATTCAATGAATATTCTCTTTAGAGTGATAGTGTCTTGATTGTTTTATTCATTCAATTCCAATTTTAGGAGTCATAATCCGAATAAGAATTCTTTATTTGATTTGTTTACAATATGATTTGATTTGTTTACAATATGCGATTAGACTTTTCTAGAGCCATTCCCATTTCAGTCGGGTTTTTTATTCAATTCACCGATTGACCAAAACCAAAATATTGAATATTAATAAATAATCAATTACATCAACTTAGATCACTTATATTTTTATACAATGATTTACAATGATTCAGCCTAAGGAATTCGTCCGTTTAGTGTCCATTTAGATTGATTCTATCCATCTGAGATAATGATAAATAAAAGGAAGAGAAAAGTTTACAGATTACAAAAAAAAATGGGTTGTTTAGCAGAGCAGGATCAAACTAGGTGTAGGGAAATATATAATGGCTATAAGCCAACTTTCCTGTGTAGATGTTTTGAAAAATGATTTTATAATCCGATTGAATCTAAGATACGAAACGAATAGTTGGTTTACGTTATGGACGAAAGACATGTATATGGAATATTAGGCATTAACTAGTTATATATTAGTATTAGTTAAAAGATATATCTAATCGGCCATATTACTGGGAGTTTAGATCGAGATTCCAATAAAAGTCCTTCTTTTCGGTTGTAAAACTGTAATTGTGAATTGAATATTGAATAAAGAAATTCAATCCCGAAAAGGAGCGAAGAGTTTGAATTCAAAGAATGGCTCGGAATAAAGAAAGAAATGAAAAAACAAAAGGTTGTATGAATTCACAAAAACGCAATGGGCAGAAACTCAAAATAAAAAATAAATATCCGATATCGAAGTAATTCTAATGATTTAATAATATTATTTATTACTTCAATTTGAAATTTTGAGTTGTTTCGACTGTATGAAAATCTTATCGCTGAAATAATTAAGTCATAGTTTATTGGTTGATTGTATCATTAACCATTTCTTTATTTTGTTGCGAGGAATTTATTATGAATCCATTGATTTCTGCCGCTTCCGTTATTGCTGCTGGGTTGGCCGTTGGGCTTGCTTCTATTGGACCTGGGGTTGGTCAAGGTACTGCTGCAGGCCAGGCTGTAGAAGGTATTGCGAGACAGCCCGAGGCGGAGGGAAAAATACGAGGTACTTTATTACTTAGTCTGGCTTTTATGGAAGCTTTAACAATTTATGGATTGGTTGTTGCATTAGCACTTTTATTTGCGAATCCTTTTGTTTAATCCTAAAAATACGTATTTTTTTATTTTATTGACTTGTGCTTGATGCTTGCTTTTTCAAATTATATCAAGATTTAACTCTTTATTTATTTTTCTTTATTTATTTTTCTTTATTTATTTTTAGTGGAACAATTATGGTATGGGAAGGACTGATTTGAGAATGAGGAAGTAGTATACGAACGAACTCGCTTTCTTCCTTCCCCCTTATTAGTCCAATCAAAACCTTTTTTAGGAAGTGTTGCAGGACAAATAAAAATTCGCAATTAACACGAGACCTAGTACCAAATTATAATAAATATTGTTCTTATTCGAAATTCTAAATTTTTAATTACCGAAAAAGGGTAAGTAAGTGAATAGAATACAGATAAATGCATAAAAGAACAATAATAATAATATAGAAAATATCAATATAAATATGTATATAGAAAAATAGAAATATATAGAATAAAAAAGATAATTTAATTAATCTGTCTATATCTATAAAATAAGAATCTATAAAATAAGAGGAGATCCATATGAAAACTATAACCGACTCTTTCGTTTCTTTTGGTCACTGGCCATCCGCCGGGAGCTTCGGGTTTAATACCGATATTTTAGCAACAAATCTAATAAATCTAAGTGTAGTTCTTGGTGTATTGATTTTTTTTGGAAAGGGAGTGTGTGCGAGTTGTTTATTTCAAGAATACGCTGGATTGAACCAGATGACCTCTTTTTTTTTCGGTTTAACTAGGAAAGAAAAGGTGCATGGTCCTGCGAATTACTTCTGAATAAATTAATAAATGAATAAATTAATAAGAAAATCGTTAAGAACCATAGCATTTCGCGGTTCATTGGTAAATAGACTTTGATTCTCTATCAACCAATAACGTGGGGCCATTAATTTAATATGGTTAAAGCTAAACTGTTTGAAGTCCGGATGCAGCAAAGTACTCTTTCTACTACTATGTTAATAGATAAATGGGTTCAAAATTAAAAATGAATAGTTGGAAATTGTTTTCGATAGAGAACA